CTTAAAAAAAATCATATTTATAGCAATGAAAAAGTTTTGTCCTACCCAGATATTGAATTTCAAATATCTATTTTATGTTTTCTCTATAAAGGACCCGAAATACCTTGCTTACGTATCATTAGAAAATGCATCAACATAAATACAGCAGTAAGAAGAGGCAATACAAAAGTATGTAAACTGTAAAAACGAGTCAAAGTAGATTGGCCCACACTAGCACTTCCACGTAATAACTCTACTAAAGGCGATCCTATTAGTGGAATGGCTTCAGGTACACCAGTAACAATTTTGACTGCCCAATAACCAATTTGGTCCCAAGGTAAGGAATAACCAGTTACACCAAAAGATGCCGTTAATACAGCCAAAACTACACCTGTAACCCAAGTTAATTCGCGGGGTTTTTTAAATCCACCAGTAAGATACACACGAAATACGTGTAGAATCATCATTAGAACCATCATACTTGCTGACCATCGATGAACCGATCGGATTAGCCAGCCAAAGTTGGCCTCAGTCATTATATATTGAACAGAAGAGAAAGCTTCTGTAACAGTAGGACGGTAGTAAAAAGTCATAGCAAAACCTGTAGCTACTTGTACTAGAAAACATGTAAGTGTGATCCCCCCTAAACAATAAAATATATTGACGTGAGGAGGAACATATTTACTGGTTATATCATCTGCAATTGCTTGAATCTCGAGACGTTCCTCAAACCAATCATATACTTTATTGAGATAGGTAATCTATCTAGATAACTCCCCCTCTGAGAACCGTATATGAAAATTTCATTTCATACGGCTCAAGCTAAAACACAAAAATACTGATTCAGATATTTTCTAAAAAGTTAAAACTTCTTAATCATTTGATAGATTTGAACGAACATATGAAATAAGAAAATCCGTAATTACATCTTTGTGATTAGAATGCTAAAAAATATCAAGTTAGCTCTTTTATTTTTTATTTTGATCGGTACAGGCCTCTTGAATCTTCTCCTTCCTATTTTGAATTATTATTTTTTATTGGATTTATTGTTTTCTGTACATAAATCAGACTTCTTATTTTTTACTAATTAATAGGAATTCTCTTGTTAAGACCCTATGAATCACTTGAAACCTAAGATTCATATTAGAACCACGATGATTTATTCTCAAGCTAAACTAAAAGGTTCTCTGAGTAAGAATCCTTTGATTGATCACTTTTTGAAAAATAGATGCAATGACTTGACTCAACAAAATCTATAGAAAGAGTTGTCTTTCGGTCAAAATAAAAATATGAATAAATATAATATAATTTGTTTGATTTAGAAAATATAATTTCTAGTTAATTTAATATATTTGCATTTTTTTGAATACGGTTACGAGGTCTGACTGAAAAATAGGTATGAATCATAGTTCATTTTTTCTTTTCTTGGTCTATTTATTTCGTGCTCCAGATATTAGAATAAATGTCTGACGAGGTAGAATTTATTATCTTAATTAGAGATAACAGACCTATTCTACATATGATTCATAAGATCAATTACGACAAGTCACACACTCATTTTAAAAATATCGAAACAAAAAAAGTCCACGATCGAACTACCAAGATCTTTTATTTAGAAATCAAATTTTTAAGATTAAGATTTGTAGTAATTTTTTTTTATGGAAATACCAAAATCTCATATCATAGTTTTTAAAAATCTAATTTTTAGGAATCCCATCTAATAAAACAGAAGAGTTATAAATTTCCAAAAGAATACATAAGAATACGGCAAATAGAGCCATTGCAACTCCCATAAGTGGTGTAGTACCCCAGCCTGGAGCTACTTTACCATATTCTGAATTCAAGGGTTTCAATAAATTCCCTACAGGAGTTCGTTTTGGTCCAGATCTAGAACTATCTTCAAAAGTTTTCGTAGCCATAAATTTTATTTGATTAAATAACAATTGGTTAAGATCTGTTGACTTTGTATACTATTCTATTGTATTTCTAAATAAATGATCTTTATAGTAGATTCATTCTGGAAATTATTAAAAAATGGAAACAGGAACTTTAGTCGCGATCTTTCTATCTGGTTTACTTGTCAGCTTTACTGGGTACGCCTTATATACCGCTTTTGGACAACCCTCTCAGCAACTAAGAGATCCATTCGAAGAACATGGGGATTAGTTGAAGTAATTGAAGTAATGAGCTTCCCTTATTGGTAGACTCATTACTTCAATTAAATTGTTTCAAAATTTATTTCATTTTTTTATTTTAGTTGGAACCTTAGGTGGTTCTCGAAAAAAGATAGCGAAGAAGATTATCCCTAAAGTCGAGACTAAAAGGAATGTATAAACCAATGCTTCCATAGATTCGATTGTGGTTTACAATTATAGCTTTCACACCTATTCATTTGAGATCATTTACCATATAAAGAAGAAGAATCAAAGAAAAGATGATGATTCAAATACAGATTCCTTTTTCTTGTATGTATTCCATAAAAAAAAAAAGAGGAAAGAAATATACCACAATAATGCTATATCAGACAGTTTATCTCTTTGTAGTTGGATCTCCAACTTTTTGGAATGTTCCAAATTCCACTTGAGCATCCAAATCTGGATCAATACCAGCAAAAACATCTCTGAACAAGGTTCTAGCACCATGCCAAATGTGTCCGAAAAAGAAGAGCAAGGCGAATGTAGCATGTCCAAAAGTAAACCAGCCTCTTGGACTACTACGAAAAACACCGTCAGATTTCAAAGTAGCTCGATCTAATTCAAAAATCTCACCTAATTGGGCACGTCTAGCATATTTTTTAACAGTAGCAGGATCTGAATAACTTACTCCATTAAGTTCACCACCATAGAACTCAACAGTTACACCTACTTGTTCAACACTATATTTAGATTCTGCTCTTCTAAAAGGAACATCAGCTCTAACAATTCCGTCTTCATCTACCAAAACTACCGGAAATGTTTCAAAAAAGGTAGGCATACGACGTACAAAAAGCTCCCGACCTTCTTTATCTTTAAAAACAGGGTGTCCTAACCATCCAACCGCTATTCCATCTCCGTTATCCATTGAACCTGCTCTAAATAATCCCCCTTTTGCCGGATTATTACCAATGTAATCATAAAAAGCTAATTTCTCAGGAATTTTAGACCAAGCTTCTGATAAACTTAGATTTTCGGTTAGCCCGGCGCTAACTCTTCGAGATATTTCTTGTTGAAAGTATCCCTGATCCCATTGATAACGAGTAGGACCAAATAATTCGATTGGGGTAGTTGCTGAACCATACCACATAGTTCCTGCAACAACAAAAGCTGCAAAAAAGACAGCAGCAATACTACTGGAAAGTACAGTTTCAATATTGCCCATACGTAATCCTTTGTATAGACGTTGAGGCGGACGGACACTTAGATGGAATAAGCCTGCTAATATACCCAATGTGCCCGCAGCAATATGATGAGAGGCTATTCCTCCTGGAACAAAAGGATCAAAACCATCTACACCCCAAGCTGGATTGACAGCTTGTACTTTTCCAGTTAGTCCATAAGGATCAGACACCCATATTCCAGGACCATACAAACCTGTTACATGGAATGCGCCAAAGCCAAAACAAGCTACACCTGAAAGAAATAAATGAATTCCAAAAATCTTGGGCAAATCCAAGGAAGGTTTTCCTGTACGTTCATCACAAAATACTTCTAAGTCCCAATATACCCAATGCCAGATAGCTGCCAAGAAGCACAAACCAGAAAACACTATATGTGCCGCAGCAACACCTTCATAACTCCAAATACCTGGATTCGTTACAGTTCCTCCTGAAATATTCCAACCGCCCCACGAATTGGTTATTCCTAAACGAGTCATGAAAGGTATAACGAACATACCCTGTCTCCACATTGGATCAAGAACAGGATCAGAAGGATCAAAAACTGCTAATTCGTATAAAGCCATTGAACCGGCCCAACCAGCAACTAGAGCTGTGTGCATTATATGAACAGAAAGCAATCGACCAGGATCATTCAATACAACAGTATGAACACGATACCAAGGTAAACCCATGGAAATACCCCTTTATCAAAGAGAAATAAAACTTTATTTTATCGCATTAAACTAAGAAGACTATATACTGTCTACCTCAATTTTTTTTCAGTAGATTCTGTAGTTCATTTTTATTTCATCTTTTTAAAAAGAAAAATAAGGGAAGAACTCTGTTCGCAAGAACAAAGAGAAGCAGATCTATTCTATACCCGATAAGTACCAATACGCAACGGGAAGATTGTATTATTGAAGAATAAATGGATACTTTTTGATCATTCCAATGATCAATTCCTTTGTTACAGTTTTTTTGAATCCATTCTGTCTTACTCTATCAAAAAACCATTCTATGTATCAAATAGAAAGGAATGAAGACAAGAAATCATGGATTTTCACCTTTCCTTATCTTTATTCAAAGTAAAATATATGAAAAAGTAAAAAATATAAAAAATATATAATTAATATATAAGTATGATTTTTTGAATGAAAACAAGTTTTTTTGGAAACTCTGTTGGAGACTTTTTATTTCATCATAGCTATTCTACGGAATTTGAAAAATCTTATTCTTAAGTAAGCATATTATGGATATAGATGGATTCGATTTCATATTATTGATAAGGATTCAAATCATCGTATTGGATTTCATTTTTTTAGGCATTTAGGCATATACTTAGTTTAATGTAATAAAAATATTGTTTATTAAAACATGTTAAATAGAGTAGATTTAGACCGATCTAAGCCAAAAAATTATCAAGAAAATTTCATATATAAATCTATTGAAATACCAAAAGTACCTTTTCGTGGTCATGGCAAGAAAATTTATATAAAGGTCTATGAAAGACTTCAAATGGATAGAGTACTTTTTCTATGAAATATAGAAACTCCTTACGTAAAGCAACTTATGGGTCTCTTGCTATATTTGGATTTGCAAAATGATAATGATATTCCATTCTATATAAATAGATTATAAGGGTGGAGGGATACTAGACACAATGGTCCTTTATGATACGATAGGATTTCTATTAGCTGATGTGTGTACAATAGCTACAGGATTAGCTGCATCAGAGACATCTTTGATTCTGGTCACAGGAACAATTCCTAAGTAGCATTCTCTAACGCTTACATTAGTATTAGCCAACCTGTTACTGACTATCTTCTTCGTGGAAGTGCAAAGGAAATCCAAGTGAAAGGAGAAGAAATGTTTCAACTTCATAATATATTTGCTGATATTTATGCAAAAAAAAAAGGTCAACTTATAGATATAGATGTTGTACAGAATGATCTGGAAAGAGATACCTTTATGTCCACAAAATAAGCTTAAAATTGTGTGTGATAGATCATTGCTACAAAAGATTTGTAGCAATGAGTTTTTATTAAAAATATTGGATATCGGAACATAATATTATATATTATATATATATTGAACCGATTTGGGAATCTAAATGGCAAAGTATCGATTCCACTATTCGAAAAATGATTAGATTAAAATTTATGAGTTTGAAAATTCATTTAATCTAGAAAATATAGGATTAATAATCCAATATGTTGATGAAACGTTGGGAAGATTACTTTTTTGAGTCGAAGGAGACCCAATCTTATTCCTTGTGTAATTATAAAGAATATAATAATTATTCTTATTATCTTCGTTGTAGATATGTATATTCATACAAAAATTCGAACTTTTCTTTTTGAATATGAAGAATAGTTAAAATTGAATCCAAAGATACAAATAAATAAGCAGATTCTTTTCATGTTCTTAAAAAATCTTCTTCAATCAAATTCCTAAAGTGAGTGATTAATACTCAAAAATGAGTAATACAAAGAAAAAAGGATCACTTATTAGCTTACCAAAAAATTCTTTTTTATGAGATTTTTTGGTATCCTAAATAAATGAATAATTAAAAAAAAAAAATAAAAAAAAGTTTCTTTCAAAGGCTGTTCCAAAAAAAAAATGTACTTCTATGCAAAAAAAAATGTACTTCTATGTAAGTAAAAAAAAAACAGATTCATTTATTCCTTTAACTATTTTTTTATCTGATTTTAGATTTTTTGATAATTCGAGTCAATCAAATAAGTATTTCTAAAAGTTGTTTAGAGTTTGTGTCATACATCAATGGTGAATTACCGGTAGAAGGTTCCATCGGAACAATTATTTATTTAACCTCATTTTTTAAAATAAAAGAAAAGGAAGTGGGAGAGAAAATGACAAGAAGATATTGGAACATCAATTTGGAAGAGATGATTGAAGCAAGAGTTCATTTAGGTAATAATAAAAAGAGATGGAATCCTAGAATAACTCCTTATATCCTTGCAAAGAGCAAATACAAACGTAAAGCTATACATATTCCAAATCTCGCTAAAACTGCTCGTTTTTTATCAGAAGCTTGTGATTTACTTTTTGATGCAGCAAGTAAAAAAAAAAACATTTTAATAGTTGGTACTAAACAATTACCAGAAAAAGTCGCAGATTCAGTAGCGTTGGCTGCAAAAAGGGCTAGGTGTCATTATGTTAATAAAAAATGGTTTCGTGGTATGTTAACAAATTGGGTCATTACGCGAAGGAAACTTTATATGTTAAGGAACTTAAAAGCAGCAGAAAAATTGGGCAAATTTAACTCTTTTCCCAAAAGAAATGCAGCAATCTTGAAGAGAAAATTATCTACTTTGCAAAGATATCTCGGTGGAATCAAATATATGCAAAGATTACCTGATATTGTGATCATCATTGATCAGCAAAGAGAATATATAGCTCTTCGAGAATGTACTATTCTGGGTATTCCGACAATTTGCTTAATTGACACAAATTGTGACCCAGATCTCGTGGATATTCCAATTCCAGCCAATGATAATGATACAGTTTCAATTCGATGGATTCTTAACAAATTAGTGTCCGCAATTTGCGAGGGTCATTCTAGATCCTAGCTACCTAAAGAATCTTTATGTTATATATATAAAGAGCTATATAAAGAACCTTTTCAATAAAAAATTCTCAAAATTCCTTAATTATTAAAAAAATTTTTGTTACTAATTTTCTTATTGGCCAACATACATAAATATTGATCCAATTTTTTTTATCACTGTCACTAATATTAAAAAGAGTGAAATGAAACTTCTTAATTTCATAAAAGCAATTATTCGTGAAATTATGAAATTATTAGTAATTGATTTTCAGATTTCCTTTTTCAAAGTAAAATAAAATATATAAAAAATATATTTATTTACATATAAATAGACAAAAAAGTAAAATAGATGAGTATGATTTTTTGAATGAAAACAAGTTTTTTTGGAAACTCTAGACTTTTTATTTCATCATAACTATTCTATGGAATTTGAAAAATCTTATTCATTCTTCAATATATAACCATATTATGTATGTAGAGCCAAAGAATATAAACTATACAAGTTCACAAAATCCTTTGATTAAATGAAAAAAAGAAGCTCTGATGTATCGAGAGGACCTCATCGTTTGAGAGGTAATTATAAAAATGATGGAAGCCATTATTTATTATCTTTTTGAATATATATGAATATTATGAATATATGGTACAATTCTTAAGAACGGGAAAGAGTCGTGGTTGGCAAAGAAGGTTATAGTTATAGTAGTAAAAGTTATTGGAATCAATATTTGATATATTGGAATAATTTGTTTTGTTATTGATTGATCCCAGTCGGAAAAAAAAAGAAATCAATAGAATGAAAATTAACTATATGTCATATAAGTTACCAAAACTAAGGGTGCCTTGCGATTTACCCGAGAAGATTGTTAGCATACACGAACGACTTTGCATAGAAAGAATCCTTTTTCTATTCCAAAAAATAGAAGCTCCTTTGGTGAATCGAATTATTCGTCTCTTACTGTGTCTGGATTTTCAAAATGAAACTGATATTTTTTTTTTTATAAACTGCAGGGGTGGAGATGCATTACCAACAATTTCTCTTTATGATACTATAGAATTCTTACGTTCTGATGTATGTACTATGGCTATCGGGATTGCTGCGTCAGGGGGGTCTTTGATTCTGTCCGGAGGAACAATTACTAAACGAATAGCATTCCCTCGGGCTAGGATTATGATTCGCCAACCTGTTACTCCCTTTTTTCGTGGAAGTACAAAGGAAATCCAACTGGAAGCAGAAGAAATGTTTCAACTTCGTAAGACAATGGCAGAATTGTATTCACAAAAAACAGGTCAACCCATAGATGTTGTCCAGAATGATTTGGAAAGAGAGACTTTTATGTCGGCAAAAGAAGCTAAAGATTATGGCATTATTGATACCATAGTAAAAGAAGTAATAAAGTAAATCAAAAAAGACAATTCGAAGCAATCTGGTTTATTTTCTCAATCATTTCTAGTGAATATTCAATTCAATGGAAATAATTGAGAAAAAGAACATATAGTGACAAAAAAAACTAGAAAAAAATGTGAGGAAAAACAATGAGAAAAAAGAAAAAAAATGGAAGTGCTAGAAAAGATAACAATAAAAAAGAACAATTTATTTATGAGGGAACAATTGTGGAACCGATCAAAAATATAATGTTCCACGTGCGTTTACATCAAAATAATCGAGTGGTTCTAGGTTATCTATCTGGCAATATGCGTCGTAATCGTATACGTGTGTTATTAGGGGATAGAGTCAAGATAGAAATAAGTGAATTTGATTCAGAAAGAGGGAGAATCTTTTATCGATTTCCTCCTTTATTAAAACAGACTAGGATAGAACAAACTAAGACTGATCATCAAGTGATGGAGAATACCACCTCTCCTGAATCTTTCTTAAACACAGAAACTACAAATCCAATAAGCAGCGATTCTACTCAATCAACAGATCAAAGGAATAACAAAGATACAAAGCTTAATCAAGATGAGACAGATTAGGTTCTAAATTGTTTTTCTGGGACCTAATTAGGACTTTTCCAATAAAAAAATCAAAAAAATAGATAAGTTTTATCGTAATAAATAAAAAAAAAAAAAAGATAAAAAATAAGAAATATGAAAATTGGAGCATCAGTTCGTAAAATTTGTCAGAGATGTCGATTGGTTCGTAGGCGTAGACAACTTACAGTGATTTGTCCCAACCTGAAACATAAAAAAAGGCAAGGCTAATCTTTCTCATTCAAAAAAACCTTTCTTTCCAAATTCTTGATCACTTGAACAGTTTTTTTGATACAGGAAGAAAAGGAAAAAGTTTTTTTTTGCTGGAATGGTAGTATCTTTAATCTCTATTAATATTTTGTTTATTTCTTTAATAAACAATATTTAAAAAATAAGAAAGCGGAAAGAGAGGGATTYGAACCCTCGGTAAACAAAAGCCTACATAGCAGTTCCAATGCTACGCCTTCAACCACTCGGCCATCTCTCCTATATTAGAATTTTTAGAATCTATCTTAATATTTTTCTATTCTTTTTGATGAAAAACTGAGTAAATAGTCAGTTTTCTTATTTATAGATTAAGTATGATTTTTTGAATGAAAATAAGTTGACTTACTAAAAAATTTTTTTTCATGAGATTTTTTGGTATCCTAAATAAATGAATAATTTTTTTTTAATGTCACATACAAAAAAAAATTCTTTTCAAAGGCTGTTCCAAAAAAATGTACTTCTATGTAAGCTAAGTAAAAAAAAAACAGATTCATTTGTTCCTTTAACTATTTTTTTTCTGATTTTAGATTTTTTGATAATTTTTCGGGTCAAAGTTAATCAAATAAGTATTTTTAAAAGTTGTTTAGAGTTTGTGTCATACATCAATGGTGAATTATCGGTAGAAGGTTCCATCGGAACAATTTTTTGTTACTTTTTTTTTCTAAGGGAGACGTATTCTCATGAACATATCATTGAACAACGTAATGAAAACATTATCGAATTTATTCGATAATGTAACATAACCAATTCTTCATAAAATTTAAGAATTTAGATTATAATCTATTTCCAAAGATTTATGCAAAAAAATAGGTAAACCTATAGATGTTGTACAGAATGATCTTAAAAAAGTTTATATTAACAAAAGAAGTTTAAGATTATGGTATTATCGATCGCATAGCAAAAAGAACTCAAAGAAAAAAACTTCCTGAATTTTCATTATTTTTCTCAATTATTTTTATTCAGTATTCAATGAAAATCCTACTGAATTATTTTTCTCAATTATTTCTTTTGAATATTCAATTCAATAAAAATAATTGAGAAAAATAATATCCGATTAAGATCAATCTAAGCCAAACAATTTTATTCTCTAAAGATATACATACAATATGCCAACTATTAAACAACTTCTTAGAAACATAAGACAGCAAAAAAAAATGTTAAGAAATCTCCCACTCTTAAGTCCTCAATGTCGAGGAACACGTACTAGGGTGTATGTGCACTTTGTTCAGATCGTGAGTTCGAACAGATGAGAGAATTTTTCCAGTATCAATAACCAGTATTAATAAATAGGATAATAACAAAAAGGTATAAAATATACCTATTTATTCTATAGAATATAGAATTTATGATTTCCATTGGCAATCATTTTCGATTTAAAATAAGAATTAATTTTCCATTGGTAGCAAAAGGTTATCCATTAAGTGGAGGAAATAGCATTACATTAGTAAGAGGTATGGTCTTGAAAGAACGGACTCATAGGGCCAGCTACCTAGCCAACTTATATAATGAAATATCGTTACTGTATGGATAACTCTTAGTGTGAAAGAAAAAAAAGGGCTATTACTAATTAATAGGTAGAGCCAAAGAATATAAATTATACAAGTTCACAAAATCATTTGATTAAATGAAAAAGTTTATAGAGAGGATCTCAGCGTTTGAATGAAAGGTAACCATAGAAACGATGAAACCCACTATTTTCTTTTTTTCAATATAGAAATTGTGAAGAATGGGAAGAAAAGCAAGAATCATGGTTGGATTAAGCCGTTGGAATCAATATTTGATACATTGGAATAATTCGTTTTGTTATTGATTGACCCTAGTCGGAGAAAAGAATAACTGAAAGAAATCTAATCTATTAGTTATTTTATTCAATAAGATTGAATTTATTTCAATGAGCAGAGTGAGACGAGGATATATAGCTCGAAGACGTCGAAAAAAAAATCGTTCCCTTGTATCAGGTTTTAGAGGAGCTCATTCAAGACATACTCGAATGATTCTTCAGCAGAAAATGAGAGGTTTATATTATTCTCATCGAGACAGAGGCAGGAAAAAGAGATATTTTCGTCGTTTGTGGATCACTAGAATAAACGCAGTAACTCGTGAAAACCAAATATTTAATAGTTATTGTAAGTTTATCCATAATCTCTATAAGAAACAGTTTTTTCTTAATCGTAAAATACTTTCACAAATAGCTATATCAAATAAGATTGGTCTTCATAAAATTTCTGATAAAATTCATAAACCTAATAAAAAAGATACTAAAATAATTTTTTAGTTTAATACAGGATTCCCCGAAGAACCAGGAAGATATAGAAGAAAAAAATTCAGATAAAAATAAATAGTAGACAAAAATCTTAAAAAGAAAAGATTGTTCTTTCTTTTTTTATAACACAAGAATCCAGTCTGATTTCTAATTCAAACAAAATACAAAATATTTTAGCTTGAGTTCCTATTTGGAATTTTGAGTCAATTGGGAAATACGCTTATAAATTTATCGTTTTATGACGAGTAGTTCTTGGTTTCGAGTAGTTCCTGGTTCGGTTTTAAGACCAGGAGTTACAGGTTCAGTTTTAGGACCTGAAATTCCTAGTTTAGTTTTAGAACTTGGTGTTTTCGATTCAGTTTTAGGACCTGGAGTTTTCGATTCAGTTTTAAGATCTAGAGTTCATGGTTTGGTATTAGGACCAGGAGTTCCAGGTGCAGTTTTAGGACGAGGAATTCCTCGTTCAGTTTTAGGATCTGAACCTGGATTAGGATCTTGAAATTATAATTCAGTTTTAAAACGGGTTTTTCCTCGTTTTTTCGGTTTTAGAACAATGACTATTACCAAAACTAAAACTTTTGGGTTCAATTTTAGATCCTAACTGAGTTCCTGGTTGAGTTTTAGGACGAGGAATTCCTCGTTCTAAAACTGAACCAGGAACTTGAAATTTTGGTTTAGTTTTAGGAGAAGTTTTTCTGAATCTTTTTTTATTATTTTTTTTTTTCTCATTTTCACGACGACGTTTTAAGATCTGGCGCCAGCGTTTTCTAAAATGTCTCTCATTTTCAAGAAAAGGTAATAAACATAAAATACGAGCTTTTTTTATAGCAGTAGTCATTAATCGTTGTTGTCGCAAGGTTATTTTAGTAACTCGTCTAGGTATTATTTTTCCTTGGAAACCAATAAATCGACTAATTAAACTTATATTCTTATAATGGATTTGATTCCTTGATGGAATGAAAAAACGTCGTCTACTACGAAGAAATTTTTTATGAAGACGAATACGATATTTAGAAGAACATCTAGAATATATGTTACGTCGAAATTCAAATTCACGACGAACAAAGAGGTATTGACGAAGAGGAATATATTGAAACGTTTTCCGTAAACGAGATTTAGGAAAAAGTTCTTTGAAATTACTATCAAAAGGATCAAGAGGAAAAGGGCGGTTGTTATTTACTATACGACGAAATCGCTTTGGTATAGGAATACTAGAACGGATATGAATAGGTTTTTTGCCGAAACGAAAACGACGTTCTTTAAGTGGTTTAAGTGTATTCATGATTTGTTCCTTATTTTATTTTTAAAATTCGAATTCTTGATTCATTTAAGATCCAACCAAAATAGGTTTTGATTCACATATCATTTGATTAGCTCATTTGTATTTGTATATATATTGAATATATCCACATGATAGAATCTCCACACTAAAATGAGATTAGGTTTGATTCATAGATATTCCATTATTTTATATAATGGAAGAAATATCGCAAGTTCTTAATTTTTTTATTGCTTACTTGTTTGCAAATAGGATTTTTGTATCTTTTGATCTATTTCTTTTTTTCTTTATGAGTTGTATGTTTTTTACAATAGCGACAAAATTTTCTCAATTCTAATAAATTGGGTGTATTGGAACGATTCTTTTCAGTAATATATCTATAAATACCCATTGATTTTTTATTGACACTTCTTCGAACACAATTAGTACATTCCAAAAAAACTGTGACTCTTACATCTTTGCCTTTAGCCATAAACCTCCTTTTTATTTCTTGATTGGTTTACTTTATATCTTTTGATTGGTTTAACTTAACTTTCCAATTTTCGCTTTTTGAATCGAAAAAGAAAAAAAAATCAGTAAGAATTTTTAACAAGTTATTACATTATTACATTTCAAAAGATTTTTTTGAAAATATTTAACTATCTGGATAGTTAATTAAAAATGTATTTTTTTAAGTTAATAAATTAAGTAAAAAAAAAAATAGAAGAAAAATGAAGGAATAAAATTTCTTTTTAACAATAAAGTTTTTTTTTAAACCTTCATAATTTATTTATTTATTTATTATAATTTATTTATTTATTTCAGTCTCTTCTTTTCGACTATGATTTGGTGTAGCTTACGCTAGATTAATAAATTCCATTTTTCCAAAATTCGATCTTGAGCGGATTTACTGGATTTCTATTCATTGAATTTTAGATAAGCTTCAATAAACTTTTTCTTTAATATCTATTTTATCTATCCTAAAGATTTGAAAAGAGAATGAATAGTCACATGGAATTCTATCTTCATTTCTTAAAATATGAAATATTAATAATTAAGATCAAAAAAAAGGAAATGATAAAGCATCTGGAAATAAACGATTTATTTCTATTAATAGACCTGCTAAAGAACCAAACCATAAAGTACTTATCACAGGTGCCACAGAGAGATATGTTTTTATATCTTGCATTACAAATTATCTTTCTCTATTTTATTGGAATACATGTATGGTTAGATGCTTTTTTTAGTTCAAAAATTTTGAACTTTCTTCTTCTTTTTTTACACTCAAATCCTATCTAAAATAAATAGATATGTACAATGAATCAATAGATGAGAATTTCCTGCCTCATCTAACAAATAAAAGAAAGAAGTCCTTTTTACGAGCATTACTACTCATCTTTATAGGTTAAATTAGGTTTCAGATGTATACAATTCTTTTATTATATAAGAAATTTATTATATAAGAAATGACAAGAAATTTTGATATAGATAGAGAAAACGATGAGCATATCATATATTTATATATAAATATATGGAAAAGAAGAGAAGAATTTTGTACAATAACACTGTACATGAAGTGCAAAAAGGGGTGTAGCGCAGCTTGGTAGCGCGTTTGTTTTGGGTACAAAATGTCACAGGTTCAAATCCTGTCACCCCTACCTATCACTTTTCCTATGGGAAGTGAAGAGGGATTTATAAAGTAAGGCCATTTATTCGCGGATATTCGTGGATACTATATATAACTATATATAAGAAATGCGTTAGGATAGAAATGGAAAAAGATCTATTCTATTTTAAAAGCGCTCTTAGTTCAGTTCGGTAGAACGCGGGTCTCCAAAACCCGATGTCGTAGGTTCAAATCCTACAGAGCGTGATTTTATCTAAAAAAAAAGTAAAATTCAAACTGAAATTTGATTTTCGATAGAAAGGTAGAAAAAAGTCAATAAAAGAAAAAAGAAATAAATCAAAGGTCCAACTGATCACCACGTCTGTATTGTAAAAATGCAGTCACAAATAATCCTGCCAAAGTGATAGGAATTAGGCCTAAGACAATTCCAAATAGAAAAACTTCAATCATTTCGGTTTGAGTAGATGAAAAAAAGGTTAAGATCTATCTTTAAATTTTAATCTGAATTATCAATGAATCTCAATGATCAAAAAAATAATTGACAATGGTTACGGAAAAAACCATAGAATACTTAAATCCTAAAGATTTTTCTGAAATTTTCATTCAATTCATTTTAAATAAGTTGTATCTTTCTTAACCCAATAAATAGAACTAAGGTTATAGTTAAAGCAGCCAATAAAAAACTGAAATAACTAGTTATAGTAAGCATAAA